CCAAGTGAAACCACACATAAAAATGACATTCCCATAAATTGACAAGGTAATATTTCCATTTATTCATCAGAAGAGGCGTATCTTTTGAAGCCAGAATTGATTTTCCTTGATATCTAACATAATGAATGAAAGGATCCTTCAGGAAACATAAGATGCCCGGAAAATCATTAGCAAAGACTTCGACAAGATGTTTTATTATTTTTCTATGTAAATAAATTCGCTCAAAAAGGACTCCAGAAGATGTTAATCGTAAATGAGAAGATTGTTTACGGAGAAAAAGAAAGACAGATTCGTATTCACATATATGAGAATTATATAGGAATAACAATAATCTTGAATTACTTTTTGAAAAAATAGAAATAGCTTTATTTGGAATAATAACAATATTCCAATTAGAATACTCATGAAGAAAGAACCGCAATAAATGCAAAGAGGAAGCATCTTTCACCCGGTAGTGAAGGGTTTGAATCAAGATTTCCAAATGGATGGGGTAGGGTATTAATACATCTGCCACATAATTGAAATGTGGGAATTTGTCCTCTAAAAAAGGAAATATTGAATGAATGGATCGAAAATTGTAAGATCTTACGATTTGTGCCCCTTCTAAGGAAGATATTAATCGTAAAGAAAATAGAATTTCCACAATAACTGCGAATCCTTCTGATATAATTTGAGAATACAAATTCTTGTTGTATCCTAAAAATGGATTTTGGTTAGAATCATTAGTGGAAATCATCAAATGATTCTGTTGATACATTCGCGTAATTAAACGTTTTACAATCAGTAAACTAGATTTATTAGCATAAGCTACATTTTCCAACAAAATAGACCTATTTAAACCATGATCATGAGCAAGTGCATAAATATACTCCCGAAAGATAAGTGGGTATAGGAAGTCATGTTGCCTAAATCTATCTAGTTCTAAATATCCTTTTAATTCCTCCATTTATTTGAAATTAGATTTAAACCCGGGATAGGAGATTTCTTGGGTTATTAAATGACACATAGTACGATACAGTCAAAACAGGATATTATAGTAAGAAAAAACTAGATAGATACCCCGGAAACAGATAAGACTTATCAACGGATTCTTTATTCTTTCTTTTTCCATCTAATGAAATCTGTTTATGTTCATTATAGGATAACAAGATGATTAGAAATCCTTTATTTTTTCAACCCAATCGCTCTTTTGATTTTAGAAAAAAAAAGATTTTTATCAATATACTACTTTTCTACACATTCATCCCCACACTCTAATGGAGAATATCTACTAATAATTAGGATTAAAAAAAATCGATAATCTACTTATGGTAAAAACATTTCCCGTATCAAGCACTAATCTATTTTTAACGTTTAATTAGATCGGGTAATTATCCAAATTAAGAAAAGAACAGAAGCTCGTTGCTTTTTTTTGTTTCCCTAGAATTGGAGCCAAGGGGCTCTATCCATTTATTCACTTAACCCAACTTTCATCTTTTTTTTTTATTTTTTTTTTCCGCGTCAAAAATTCAAACAAGATTTTGTATCGATCCGATAAGATACGAATAAAATATTCTATTCTCAAAATTCTCCATTAATACGACATGCTGCTTTTTCCATTCCTTCCTTTCAGGATCAGTCGCGGTCTTACAAAGCTCTACCGATGGTATCGACGAATCCGTTACTTCATACAAATGTGTAAAAAACGCTAGTCGCACTTAAAAGCCGAGTACTCTACCGTTGAGTTAGCAACCCGAATCAAAATGTATAGATCCAATCGGAATCAAAAAAGAGATTGAATTACACAACGTAATCCAAATATTAAAATAGAAAAACTATTTCTAAGCGATTCTGAACATAAAACTGAACATATCAGATGCAAATACAATGACGTCTAAAATAAGAAGATAGATTAAGAGAAAAATATAAATCAAATGTAAATTGATCGACTATCACAGATTTTGTTCGTATGTTATACATTATTATCTTATCCATTTTTTGTTGATTAAAAAAAAAAAAAAAGAAAGACTTCTTGTATCCCAGCAAATCCAATGAACCCATCGTTTGAATAAAGTAAAATAAAAAACCAAGTCTATAGAACAGAGAAATAGATACATTTATTCACGATCGGATTATATTTGTTTGATATACTGTTGTCAATATGAATGTTGAGAAAAGAACATAATGTAGAAAACCATAAATTAAAATAAAAAATTATTCAATATTTTCTATTTCATTTAACAATATTTTCTTATTAAATTCAATAGAATATTGAATTACTATAATTAGAATAAAAATAAAATAAAAAAACGAATGACTTGTATTAAATTGATACTCCATAAATAATAAAGATAGATACAAAAAGGGTATGGGTGTAAAAAAAATTCGGAGAGAAGTATAAAAAAATATTGCTTGAGTTTACTCAAGCAATATAAGTAAAAAAGCAAGTTTAAATACCATGTTTTTTTTATTTTATTTGTTCAGTTCATAAAAAAAAAGAAAGTGAAAGTTTCAACGAAAACCAACCATTATTGAATTAGCAATAATGTAAAATTTTCTATTTATAGATCCAACTACTTCATTTATTCACTTTCTTTTTTTTTCTATTTATCTGTCTTATATGAATTTATCTTACTAAAATAAAAAAAAGAAAATGTTGTCCGACAACATTTTATGGTAGTAATTCTAAATGGGTAGGAATAGAACAAAAGAGGGGGAGTAATATAGAATATACAAAGTTATATACAAGTCATCCCCCTCCCCCCTTTTTTTATTTCATTAATTTAATTTCATCTGTTGATTAAAGGAAAGTTCCATAAAAACTCCCGCCTTCTTTGAAATATCATAAACAGTTCCCGTAGGTTGAGCGCCCTTTTCAAGGAAATATAGAATAGCGGGAACATTTAAATAAGTTTGATTCTTTATCGGATCATAAAAACCCACTTTCCGAAGATCTCTTCCTTCTCTTCGGGATCGAACATCAATTGCAACGATTCGATAAACCACCCATTGGGATAGATGTAGATGAATAATACTCCCCCCCCCTAGAAACGTATAAGAAGTTTTCGCCTCGTACGGCTCAAGAAAATTCGAAATTATGTCTATGTATAGAAAAAGTACTTAAATCATAGATCCATAAAATCATCAAATCAATTAAACTATGATTTAAGTACTTTTCCTTATTCTTATTATTGTCCGAAAAAGGAAAAAAAATCATTCGTATTCACATCCTCATAACTCAAGTTGGATAATTTTCAAATAACCCAAAAGAAAACCTTTAGGCATTTCGTTTATTGAGCGGTCTTTAATCACGCATTTTTTGTCTCTCTCCTTTAGAATTTTTTTTATTCTTCATTATGATCTATTTTCTTCATTATGATCTATTTATTGAGACAACTGAAAACGGTATTTACTTGTTCCAGAATTCTTTATCGTTCCCTTGAATCGTTGGGTTTAGACATGACTTCGGTGATCTTTAATCATTTCAAAACATGGCAGCAACATACCATTTTTGTAATTTCTTTCTATCAAAGAATCATACAAATGGTTGATTCCCGCGTGATACACTTTTGATCGAAACAGTTTTACCAATTCCAAGCAATTTTTCTTATGAATTTTAAACTTGCTAGAATTGGATCCTTTCGATTTCTATATCAAAAATATACTTACGAAGTTGTTTCAACTTATTAATTAACACTAACCCTAGATCCGTACCCCTAAAAAATGAATCAATACTTTTTACTCGAGCTCCATCATGATCATGTACTATTTACACCACAACCCCCCAACCCAAAAATAAGGTTTTTCTAGTGGAACAGAACAAAGGATGTCGAACCAGGAGCACCCTCATTCCTATATCTATATAATGAATATAAAAAAATGGCGGATGTCAGAATCCACAACCGACCATATCCTTCAAGTCGCACGTTGCTTTCTACCACATCGTTTTAAACGAAGTTTTACCATAACATTTTTCTAGTAGGTTGCTGTAACCAGTATGGAATTGATTCAATTATGGAATCATGAATAATCATTGGTTCTAATAGTAATCTATACTTTTATGAATAGGTAATTTATGAAGAAGTCTCAGCAAGAATTCAATTTAACCCCATAGATTTTTATATTAGAATTTTAAATTCTAATATAAAAATTCGAAATAATAAATAACACAAATAAGTTCTTTTCTTTTTTTTTTAATCTGCATCTTTAATCTTCAAGTGACTTGAAAAAATTCAATAATCTTTTTGCAACCTTTACCTAAGGTAAAGTGAATAAGATAATAAAGTCTCAATTGTTACATAGATTTACAATTATTCATTAAAGAAAACACAAATAAAGAATCCTAATCCTATTGATTATTGATTGAAGTTAATTAGTACCCCAATATCAAAAACACACCCGTGTTTATAATTTTAAAAATTAAAAAAAAGCCTGCACCACTTAGAATGCAGCATTTAAAATTCCAATGGATATCGTAAGTAAGGCTTTTTTTTTTCTTTTTTATGACTAACTAACTTCAATATGAGAGGGATAGGCATACAATGAAAAGCCCGTCCCCAGATTTTGCTTTTTGAATTAAAACTCTTTTCTCTTCTTTTGATCTATGCTCCCATCTTACCTGGATACAAATGGATTCAATTATATTTATTTGTGTGTTATTTGGTGTTATTTGAATACGATTTTCTTTTTGAAAAAGATATAATTCAGATAAGAATCAATCATTATAAGAATAATAAGAAAAAAGAATCATATTCTATATAATATTATTTAGTATTTGATTATAGTCTTAATAAAAAAACAGAAAGTTGTTAAAAAAAAAAAACAATCTGATAGAAAATATGTATTCTAATACAATATATAGAATCTGATATGATATATATAATAGGTATGTTCTGGGACGGAAGGATTCGAACCTCCGAATACCGGGACCAAAACCCGTTGCCTTACCACTTAGCCACGCCCCATTTTCTATTTATATTCGATATTAATAAACACTAATATTGTTATTAGTTGTTCGTCAATTATAGTCCAAATATCTATAGAATAGATTGGTACTAGGATTTTGATACATTTAGATATCAAATTAAACGAAATTTATTGATCATTACATAGAATTCAATTAAGATATTGTATGAAAGTATGATTTCTTCTATTCTCTTTTCATTTGAGAATTGAAGTATTTTTGATTGAGTTAGTTCAAATCAAAGAAAAGTTTTTTGGTCTACCTTCTTTTTCTTTTTGAATTTTGAGTTTTTACTCATTTTTTTCTATAACTTAAACTAAAAAAAAAAGAACATTATATTATCAATTTTTAATAAATCATATTAAGAACTCAATCAAAATAAAAATAAATACAATTATCTTCAAGAACAAAACAAAGAACAAAATGTTTGTTATGCTTAATATCTTTAGTTTGATCTGTATCTGGCTTAATTCTGCTCTTTCTTCAAATAGTTTTTTCTTCGCCAAATTGCCCGAGGCCTACGCTTTTTTGAATCCAATCGTAGATATTATGCCAGTAATACCTTTGCTATTTTTTCTCTTAGCTTTTGTTTGGCAAGCTGCTGTAAGTTTTCGATGAGATCTTGAATACTGTCCTAGAAAGATTCATGATTTGTTCTAAAAAAATAAAAAAAATTCTAACAATTGATATGAATTGATATGATAAAATCAGATAAGTTTTATAGTATAAAGCTTCGATTCAAATATTCAAATTCTTGTATCGCCACAAAAAGTCTGGGGATCACCCCATTTCCGCATTCGGACCTTTTTTACATCGAAAGAACTTATTAGAGTCCCCCACAATTAGATATTGTGGGTATGGAAAAAAATGGGTAATGAAAGACTTGACTCATATTCCATTATAAATAGAAATGAATTTCTGAAAATGATTTTCTATTTCTAGATTTATAAAAACCATTTCTTGGTGTCAAAATAAGATATATGTGGTATAAAAATGGAGAATCTATTCTCTTTTTTTTTTTCAAAAAAAAAATGATCTTGGAGATTGTGTAATGCTTACTCTCAAACTATTTGTTTACACAGTAGTGATATTCTTTGTTTCTCTCTTTATCTTCGGATTCCTATCTAATGATCCAGGACGTAATCCTGGACGTGACGAATAAAAAAGAAAGTTTTTATTTTCCTTGATCGATTTTTAAATGTTCTTAGGATTTTATATATTCCACATCTTTAACTATTAAATAAAAAAAAAAAAGACTCGTCTAAATTGAAAGATAAATAAATAAAAAAAAAAAAAATACCAAGTCATTGACAAAAGCGGAAAGAGAGGGATTCGAACCCTCGGTACGAAAAACCCGTACAACGGATTAGCAATCCGACGCTTTAGTCCACTCAGCCATCTCCCCCATCTGAAAAGGATAATTACTATGTTACATTACACAAAAAGTAAGGTTTGAAAAAAGGGTCTTTCTTTTATACCTCTTCTTTATATTATATTAATATTTTTTTTATTCTATTATTAGTTTATTATATAGATATATAATTATCTAGACATATAAAAATATAAAAAATATAAAAAATAGAGGAAAAAAGTAATTCCATTGATAATTGATATAAAATTAAAATAAAGTAAGAAGGGCTCGAAAGAAATATCTCCAATCCACTATTCCAATGAATATAAAATGAATATCAATTAATATATATATAACTGCCTATATAATTAGAAATACCTAAATAAAATAATACTATATATTTTATTTTATTAAGTAATAAATAAAATATATAGTAGTTATTTTATTTAAGTAATAAATATATAAATAATATAAAAAGTACCTCTTTGATTTCGTCTGCAAGAGCTTTTTAAAATTCCACGGCCTGGCCAGGTCAGTACCTCGCCGGGCCTTTTTTTTTGTTCCAATGACTATTATTTGAAACAAAAATGCTTGTTATGAAATAAAAAAAAAAGAAACAATGGAACCCTATATTCTTGCACAATTTTATGTTTTGGGGTGCGTATTTTTATCGAGCCGTATCTGTCAATGTCAAAGCACCGCCATCAAAATAAAAAAAACGTGTTATTTAGTTATTTAAATGAATTGAATCCTTTTTCCCTAATTTCATAGATCCTTGAACAAAGCACGTCATTCTTTTCTGATCCTATCTTATTAATTATTATGACCCATTTTTTTGTTCGACAAAAGATACATTTATATACAATAATCACATTGTAGCGGGTATAGTTTAGTGGTAAAAGTGTGATTCGTTCTATTAATCCTTTAATAGTTAAAGGGTACCTTCGGTTTGTTTGATTAATATTCCGATTAAAAACTTTATTTCTTAAAAGGATTTCATCCTTTACCTCTAAATGAAAGATTAGAGGAAGAATAGACATTCTCGTGATTTATATCCAAAAGAGTCAATTAGAAATAAAAAAAAATTGGATTATGAAATTACGAAACATAATCTTTTTTTTTTTAATTGGATTAATACTTCCAATTTTTTGAGTATGAGTAAAGGATCCATGGATAAACAAAGAAGGGAGTATTTCTAATCGTAACT